AAGTTCTGGTCCTGGAGGTAAAATATCAACTACTTGATGTCCATCCGATGCATCCGCTATGATTATTTCGTACCCCCCTTTTTCTTTTCGTATAATTTTGCTTACTCTACCCGCTGCTGTAGCATTATAAACTGTATTATTACTCTTGCTCCCATCAGGATAAATCTGACCCCTTCCTCGGTTTCCACCTACATATAGGGGATATTTTAGGAAGTGAACATCCTTCTTAGTAGCGGGGTCGGGGGAAAGAATAGGAAAGGCAATTTCACTATATTTTTGACCAGGAACAGGACCTATCACAAGAATATTTTTTTTAGTAGGTCGGTAGCTCTGAAAAGAAAGATTACCCATCTTTTCTTTTATCTCAGGCGAAATACGATCAGGGGGGGCTAATTCAAACCCCTCCGGTAAAATAAGAACAGCCCCCACATTCAAGGCCCCTTTTTTGCCATTAGCAAGAACTTGTTTAAGTTGCTTATCATAAGGAATTCGAACAACTGCCTCAAATACAGTATCAGGAAGTACCGCTTGCGGAACCTCAATATCCACGGGTTTATTTGCTAAATGACAATTGGCGCATACAATACGTCCAGTGGCTTCTCGTGGATTTTCATAACCCTGCTGTGCAAAAATGGGATATGCATTTGAAATGGATGCCCCAGTCATTATATATATAATAATGAGCAATACGGAAACGGATCGAGTAATCTCTTCCTTTATCCAAGAAAGGTTATTTCTAGTTTGCATGGTCCAATGGTTGATTCCAAAAATTTATACAATAAAATGAGGTAGGTCGCTAATATGGTTCCCTATCCAAGATTCTGCTATTTACTGAAATGAAATAATTCTACTGGAATATAAGAAGAATCAAAATCCCCTGGATGGGGATAAAAAAAGAAGTATGATTTTGAACGTTTTGCTTATGTACAAAATCACAAAGAGTAGAATTGGATCAGTGGATTCTTTTTCAGTCATTCATTGAATGATAAATCACTACAAGTGAGGGAGATAGACGATTTAAATAGCGGAAGATCCAATATTTAAAAATTGTATCTAATATAACTGGAAAAGTGGAAACAAGACCAGATATAATTTGCTCAGAATGAGCAAATCCAAAATCTTTGTAAATAGAACCAATCAATAGTTCCCAGCCGTGGGGCGAATGAAATCCTAGACATAAATCCGTTAATAAAAGAATAGAAAAGGCTTTTATTGTGTCGCTTAAATTATATAGGAATTCTTGAAACCAAGAATTAAGAAAAACAAATTCTTGATTACCGAGAATAGAATAACCACTTAAAACAAGGAAATATATTATATTTGTCGAGAACTGGAGAATCTTATGGATATGGTCTTCGTTGTGCATCTTGATCAATTGGATCGTTTCTTTGTGGATTCCCAGCTTTTGTAAATGTGTCTCGGGGTATTCCTTTATCATTTCTTCCAAGAGGAAGAGCTCGTATAATTCTATGAATTTTTCAAGAATAGTTTTTTCCTGAAGATCGTTCAAAAAAGTTTCGAATTCCCTAGTATTCCACCAATTAGTAACCCAAGATTCTAGATTTTTTTGAAATGAGAAAGAGACCCACCAGGGCAAAAAGACTATAGATGCAAGATATAAAAGGAGAGTAAACGCTTTCTTTTTTTCCATTTTTCGTCTGTGAATTTTTAATCAACCCACGTCGTCAATTCTATACAATCTAATAGTTCTAGCAAACATAAGTTTTATTCCTTTTCTTACAAAGTAGCGAGACTATGAATCTATCCCCATTTTGTTTTTGATTCAGTGGCTAGCCTTTTCTTTTGAATTTAGAAAGAATTAATAAATTGACTTTTGAATCAAAGTACATTTGAAAGTCGAATGAGGAAACAATGTTTCTAGGACAGTTCAATTGCTCCAATTCGAAGCAATTACATCTTTTCAATGAATACACCCCACCCCAAGAGGCTGCTTTAACCAATGAATATTATTCGTATTTCGAGATCCCTTATCTCACAAACTCTCAAAATAGAAAGTAAAAAAAAAATTATTGAATTCATTTCAAAATACTTCAATTGGTACACGCAAGAAATAAGCCAATTCGCCCGCTTTTTGCTCAATTTCTCGTGGAGTCAAATTCTCATCAGTACGAGTCAACGGAATGGCCCCCTGACCTCGGATTTCCATATAAAGGACACGACGAGCATAAATACCCTCTTTAACTTCTATTCTGAGGGACTTAATATCTTTCATAAAGAATCGGAGGAAGATACGACGATTTTTTCCAGGAAATCCCCAACGAAAAATACACACTATTCCTTCCTTTTTATCGAATAGATCGTAACCACTACCCACATTCCACGAAATCGTGCACCACAAGTAGGAGCTAATAAAGAGCCCTGCAATCCCGTAGAAAGACATCACGATCCCTTGTGGAAAAAAAATAATTTGTTCAGAAGGAAATAAAGATATTAAATTCCGTCCAAGATAACTAGAAGTTCCAACCAATAAGAACCCTAATGAACCAAAAAACAGGATAAAGGCCCAGCAGAAATTACTTGTTTTTCGAGACCCTGCTATAAGTTCTATCCATATACGTTCTGATCGACAATTCATGTTGTATTTTATTGGAATTGGGAGAATAACCAAAATGGCTTTTTTTTTTTTTTTACTTTACTTTTTTTTTTCAATTTCCGAAGTAACGCTCATCAACTAGTACTCTCGGACGTGAACTCTTAAGAGTAACTCATCGAATTCCTTTTTCCTTTTCTTTCAGTCACCCGCCCTGATACCACTACTGCTACATTTTCAAATAAATGTAATTGATTTAGACATATATCTTCATGTTTACGCACGCATTAAGAACTCTTTCGGTTATGTGTCCTTTATCTTCGGAGGAAGTACCATGTTATCCCATAGTCTACAAAATAAATATCTGTGTTATGATTCAAGTCTAAGTTTTGAAAAAGAAATACAAAGAAGAGGATCCATCATATCTAAAAAATCTTGTTTCTTTGAACATGAAGAGATAAAGAAACCATTGCAATTGCCGGAACAACTAGGCCTACCAAAGGCACAAAAATAGAGGGTATGCTGGTGAAAGTTGTCATAGAATGAATACCTCGATTTAATATTTGTACCTGTTATAAAGATATCTTATAATCATTATAATTCGGATTTCAGTTTATTTGCCTTCTTGCTTTATTTGATTTTGCGGAAAAAAGAGTGCTCTTTTATGTTATAGAGGTTTACTGTTTAGTAATCAGTGATAGCGATGAAAAAGAGAAAAAGTCTACTTGTTGATTTCATTTTCATTCAAAGGAAAGAAAGCGTGGAACTGCAATAACTCACTAAGAACGCCTTTTAAAAGATTACGGGGTACGATTGGATCGAATAAGCCCTTATGGAATAAATATTCAGCCGCTTGTGAACCTTCAGGTACTGTCTTATTCAATGTTTGTTCTATTACTCTTTTACCCGCAAATGCAATGTAAGCGTTGGGTTCGGAAATAATTATATCTCCTAACATACCAAAACTTGCTGTCACTCCACCAGTAGTAGGAGATGTAAGGATTGATACATAAAATAACTTTTTATTTAATTGATAATCAAATAAAGCAGAAGAAATTTTAGCCATTTGCATCAAGCTCAAACTTCCTTCTTGCATGCGTGCTCCTCCAGAAGCACACACTAGAATAAGAGGTAAAAATTGATTGGTAGCATACTCGATCAAACGTGTAATTTTCTCGCCTACTACGGATCCCATACTACCTCCCATAAACATAAAATCCATAACCCCAATTGCTACGGTAATATTATTTAGTTGACCAGTACCAGTTTGAACAGCCTCGGTTAATCCTGTCTTTCTTTGATAAGAATCAATACGATCTTTATAAGGTTCCTCCTCTGAATGAAAGTCAATGGGATCTAGAGAGATCATCTCGTCATCCATAGGATTCCAAGTGCCCGGATCAATCGAAAGTTCAATTCTATCTGAACTACTCATTTTCAAATGAGACCCACATTGTTCACAAATATTCATTTTTGACTTAAAAAATTTCTTATAATTTAATCCATAACAATTTTCGCACTGAACCCACAGATGCCGGTATTTTTGAGTTATATGGAGATCATTAGATCTTTCTCTTATAGTTAAATCAAGATCATTTGTGATAGGTCTTAGACTGGAACTCCTTCTTTCACTACTATTTCCACCTTCACGACAAATGGAACTGTAAATGTAACTATCAATATCGATTTGAGAACAAAGATAATTGTCAACACAATTAGTAATGTGAGTATTCCAGCTATCTTTAGTATCATACATCAAAGTATGATATCGGGGATCTTTCCTAGTAGATCCATTATTAGAATAACTCGAACTTCGATAACTATAAAAATAAATTTCCAGTCCACTCAGAAACGAATGATCATTGTCAATCTCAAAAAATTGATTTTCAATATCAAAATATATGGAATAACAATCCCTATTACTATTCCTAATTAAAAAAGTGTTATCAGCGCTAAAATTCCGAATGCTCTCGACACCCCGATCGCGATTACTGTAATTAGAACTGTCAGCATCACTCCAACTAGGAATGTTTTTATCCCTACCAATTAGACTACAGTCTTTCCGTACACTAACATTTTCAATAGGACCAAGACTATTCCTTAATTTACTTAAACCGCACCGGTATTCTAACTTCCTTCTAGATAACATCGAATTGAACCACCTTTTTTCCATAGAACTTTTTTTGCCCCTATTTACATGAAAATACAATAGAATAGACGAATAGTCATTGGATGGAAAATTTAATGCAAATATCATTTCCTATCAAAAAAAAAATGGAATTTAAAATGTATATTATCTAACTAAAAAATAAGAGTTCCCCATGTTATGCCAAATTCGCATCGAAAAAAGACATAATTGTTCTCTCCTATGAAGAAGAATAACTTTTTTCATAAAATCTCGTATACTAATACGTTTCCATTTTTACACAGAATGAAAAGGACAATATAT